ACGCTTACTGTCTGCTCTTGATTCAACACACTTCCACTGCAGTGTCCGAGTGGATGCTCTTACTTTCTCTCGAACCATAATAATATATTTTGATCAAATCCTTGAATTTGAATTATTTATTTCTCTTGAAATCTCTTCAATGTTTATTTTTTCTTTTACACACGTCTTTTTTTAGGGGGCCTACATCCATTATGTGGCATAGGGGTTACATCCCGTATGAAACTTAATAGTATACGACTTCTACGAATAGCTCTTAATGCCGCATCTCTTCCGAGACCGGGACCTTTTATCATGACTTCTGCTCGTTGCATACCTTGATCCGCTACTGTCCGAATAGCATTTACTGCTGCGGTTTGAGCGGCAAAAGGTGTCCCCCTTCTTGTACCCTTGAATCCACAAGTACCGGCGGAGGACCAAGAAATCACCTGACCTCGTACATCTGTAATAGTTACAATGGTATTGTTAAAACTAGCTTGAACATGAATAACTACTTTTGGTATTTTACGCGCATTCTTACGTGAACCAATACGTCCATTTTTACGTGAACCAATTTTTGGTATAGGTTTTCCCATATTTTATTATCTCATAAATATAAGTCCGAGATATATGGATATATCCATTTCATGTCAAAAGCGGATCCTTTCTATTTTTCTATTTTTTGATTTTTTCATTTTTTTTTTTCTTTTTTTTTGTGCATCTGGTCAAGCCCAAGCCCTTTTTTTTTTATTTGTTTTTTGGAAAGATTATCCTTGTCTTTGTTTATGTCTTGGATTGGAACAAATTACTATAATTCGTCCGCGTCTACGAATCAGTCGACATTTTTCACAAATTTTACGAACGGAGGCCCTTATTTTCATATTTGTTATTCCTTAACTCTTAACTGAATTCCGAATTTTTTTATTGGAAGAGAATAGGGTTTTCTGAAATTTTTAACTTCTAATTGTATCCCCATAAAAAAAGATGTTGAAGTTGAAAAACAGTATAATCATTCGAATTTTTGTTCCGGAGTCTATAACCCTCTGCTTGAATCAAAATTATTTACTTTTTTTTTTTACTTTATCTCCCGGTAGTATACGTATAAAACTATGTCAAATCTTTCCGGAAACATGACCACCTAGAATCTATATTTTCATTATCTAGAATCTTATTTTCATTATAGGAACGAACCTGGAACATACCATTGGCAAGTGATTCAGTAATTAAACACTCATGATTTTATTTCTATTGCTGTTAAAAAAAAAAAACCTTTCCCGTATTAACTAATGTATGTGGAGTGAGATTAGAAACCCGCTTTTTCTCTCTCTTTTTTCTTTTTCACAAAAATGTATGTAAGTTTCTCATAGAATTCGTATATCAGAAGGATTACCATATATAACATAAAATTTCTCCGCCGATTCTTTCTAATCGAGCCTCTCGATCTGTCATTATACCTCGAGAAGTAGAAAGAATTACAATCCCCATCCCTCCTAAAATTCTAGGAATTCGTTGATAATTAGAATAGATTCGTAGACCGGGTCTACTGATTCGTTTTAAATTCAAAATAGTTTTATATGACCCTTTCCTATTTCTTCTATGCCGTAGAGTTAAAACCAAAAAATCTTTGTTGCTTTCCCTATGTTTTCTCACGTTTTCAATAAAACCTTCTCGGAAAAGTATTGTAACAATGTTTTTGGTGATGTTAGTAGATGGTATTCGAACCGTCCCTTTTCTATTCATGTCAGCATTTCGTATAGAGGTTATTATGTCAGCAATGGTGTCCTTACCCATGATAAACTAAAATGATTGTTGCCCTTGACTTTTGATATAATCAACATGCTCTTTTATTAATTATTAAAATTCATTATTATTTTATTTTTATTAATATATTTTAATTATTCTATTTTTTATTTATATTTTGATATTTAATATTTCTATTGATATATTGATTTTTATATTTATTTATTTTGAATTTTTAAATATCTTTTTTTTTTTATAATAATTACAAAAGAAAAGGTATATGCGTGAGACATAATCAATCTATTAATTAATCTATTTCATTCAAATACTATAAATATATCATAGTCTCGTCTTATAATACTTCGGGTGCTAATGAAACTATTTTAGTGAAATTTAACTGTCTCAATTCCCGAGCGATCGCACCAAAAATTCGAGTTCCTTTTGGATTTCCTTCTTGATCAATGACAACTGCAGCATTATCATCATATTGTATTATCATACCGTTGTTACGTTTGAGTTCTTTACAAGTACGTACAATTACAGCTCTGATCACTTCTGATCTTTCTAACGGTGTATTTGGTACTGCTTTCTTGATTACAGCAACAATAACGTCACCAATATAGGCATATCGTCGATTACTAGTTCCTATGATTCGAATACACATCAATTCACGGGCCCCGCTGTTATCGGCTACATTTAAATGGGTTTGAGGTTGAATCATATCATTTTTTTTTTTTTTCTGTTCTTTCAGTGCAAAGGGCGAAGTAAAAAAAAAAAAAAGAAATATTGTGTATAAAAAAAAAAAAGAAATCTACAATTGCAATTGTTTTTTTTTTCATCCCAAAGATCTCTTTCCTTTGGTTTTAATTATTATGCCAAAATAATGAATCGAGTTTGTATAGGCATTTTGGATGCTGCTATTGCAATAGCTTTTCTGGCTATATTTTTTGTGACTCCGCCCATTTCATAAAGTATTCTACCCGGTTTAACGACAGCTACCCAATATTCGGGAGATCCTTTTCCTGACCCCATACGTGTTTCTGTAGGTCTTACTGTAACCGGCTTGTCTGGAAATATGCGTACCCAGATTTTTCCACCGCGGCGGGCATTTCGTGACATTGCTCGCCGCCCTGCTTCTATTTGTCTAGATGTGATCCAAGTGGGTTCAAGTGCTTGAAGAGCATATCTACCGAAGCAAATATGATTACCCCGAGAGGATATTCCTTTCATTCTTCCTCTATGTTGTTTACGGAATCTGGTTTTTTTGGGGTTATAGTTGATGGTTTTTTCTCAATTCCATCTCTACTACAGAACCGTACATGAGATTTTCACCTCATACGGCTCCTCGCGAATGAAACGATTAAAATAGAATATAAATATACATGGATTTCATGAATAATATATCGAATCGGGGTGGGACTTTTTGAGATTTCATCTAATCTATTGGTTTATTGAAAATTTGTATATCTTGTTTTGATATATAACTAAACAAGTATTCTTTGTTACAAATATTCTTTTTTATAGACAATTCTTGTTATCTAGGTATAAATAGATAATGTTGTTTTCTTATGTTATAAGGTTCTAACGAATCTTTATTTTGTTTTTCCTTTTATTACCATATCGGATTGGCCCCTATTTAGAAATCCAATAAAATCCAAATTTTCGCGGGCGAATATTTACTCTTTCATTATCTATTTCAGGTGTAGGGTTAGCCCATGACTCCTCAGAACATGATTCCTCAGAATAAATGGATTGGTTTTTGGTTCCTTCCGCCATCCCACCTAATGAATCATTAAGATTTGTTTTTAATAAGATCTTAGGCATTCACAGGTTCCGTCGTTCCCATCGCTTCTCGCTTAATGGTTAGGTCTCAATTGTACAGTGGAGCCTCTAATTCCAATTCCATTTTTGTTTTTTCTTTAGTCAACCTTCTCAGTTTTTAGTGACTCGGGGCTCTTGATTTGTTTGTTCGATCAATATAGTTATCTAATTATGGATTAATTACTATTGATGCTTTATTACACTACCGTTTATGACATGACTCATAGACCTTACATATTAGAATTCTATATCATTGATATTCTTTTTCTCTCTTTCTTTCACCCTTTCAGTTATCCATATATTCTTATTGCTTCACAACTCATAATCCGATTCGTTTTTCTTTTTTTTTTTATGCAATATTTCAGTTGGTATAATGATATCGCCAATATATTATATCTTTACTTATATCTTGACTGGTTCTTTAGATCCAGATAATGCGAAGCGATGAGTTGGTTATTAGTTCTATAGTTATTAATTAATTAATTAATAACTAATTAATTAATTAATACTACTACTACGAGTTGGTTTATTTTTTTGTTGAATTCTAACCATTCTAAACAAAAAAAATAAACCAACGCAACGAGTCGCACACTAAGCATAGCAATTATATCAATATCAAATGATTAATCGAATTTTTATTCAATCTTATAAAATTAAAATTGATTAAATAGAATAAGAATAGAAGAATTTTTCATTTTTTGTTTCTTCGCTAGATAGAACGTTAACGATAAGGCAAAGTTGATTATTCCTCGTTTACAAATATCCAAATTTTGATGCCTAATACCCCATAAATAGTTCGAACTGGATAAGAACAATAATCCATTTTTGCTCGAATGGTTTGTAGAGGAACCCTACCTTCTCTGATCCATTCGACACGTGCAACTTCTTTTCCAGCGATACGTCCCGCAATTTGTATTTGAACTCCTTTTGTACCCGCCTTTTTAGTTAATTCAATAGCTTTTTTCATTACTCTTTTAAAGGGAACTCTATTCTTTAATTGTCCGGCTATAAATTCTGCAAGAATATTAGGGTGTCCATAAGGGTTTGCAATTCTTCTAATAGCAATGTTGAGTTTTCCATTCATACAATTCAGTTTTTTTTGCACATTCATCTGTAATTCTTCGATTCTTCGAGATTTACCACCTTCTATTAATAACTTTGGAAATCCCATATAGATTATGACTTGAATCAGATCGATTCTTTTTTGAATCTTTATCCGTGCAATTCCCTCGATACCAGAAGATATTTTCATCTTTTTTTTTACATAATTCTTGATACAATCCCGTATTTTTTCATCTTCTTGTAGACTTTCGGAATAATTTTTTGGTTGTGCAAACCAAAGAGAATGATGACTTTGGGTTGTACCAAGTCTGAAACCGAGCGGATTTATTTTTTGTCCCATAATCCCCCACTATTATACATAAAATGACATCACACTTCGTATCTGTGTACTTTTTTTCTTT